ATTCAGATAAAAATCCTATTTCCTTTTTATCTTAAACCTTGGCATAAATCTAAATTTCAATCATCTCAGAAGGCTCGACTAAAAAAAACAAAAGACAAAGTAGAAAAAAACGATTTTTGTTTTTTAACTGTTTGGGGGACGGAAACCGAACTACCGTTTGGTTCTGCCCAAAAAAAGCCCTCTTTTTTTGAACCTATTTCTAAAGAATTAAAAAAAAGAATAAAAAAACTCAAAACTAAGTCTTTTCTGGTTTTAAGGATTTTCAAAGAAAGAGCAACAATTTTCTTAAAAGTCTCAAAAGAAATTAAACAAATTAAACACTGGATTATCAAAAACTTTCTTTTTTTTAAAGGAAAAATAAAAGACCTTTCAAAACGAAATCTAATTCCATTATTTGGCCTGAGAGAAATATATGAATTAAATGAAACTAAAAAAGATTCAATAATGAGTAATCAGATGATTCATGAACTATCTGTTCAAAATAAATCCACGGAGTGGATAAATTCTTCACTCAGCGAAAAAAAAAAAAAAATTTTGATTGATAGAATAAAGACAATCAGAAATCAAATAGAAGAAATTTCAAAAGAAAAAAAAAAACTAACTAATAGTTGTAACAAACCGCGTTATGATTATAAAATAATTAAGTCATCAAAAAAATTTTGGCAGACATTCAAAAGACAAAATACCCGATTAATTCGTAAATCTGTTTTTTTTATAAAATTTTGCATCGAACAACTGTCTATAGCTATTTTTCTAGGTATCATTAATATTCCAAGAATTACTACACAACTTTTTTTTGAATCAACAAAAATAATTGTTGATAAATATATTTACAAGAATGAAGAAGCAGGAGAAAAAAAAAAAAAAAAAAATACCATTTATTTTATTTCGACTATAAAAAATTTACTATCAAAAAAAAAATTTTTTAGTTATGACCTAAGCTCTTTATCGCAAGCATATGTATTTTACAAATTATCAAAAATCCAAGTTAGTAACTTTTCGAAATTAAAGGCTGTTCTTGAATATAACATATGCATAACATCCTTTTTTGTTAAGAATCAAATAAAGGCTCTTTTTCAAGAACAAGGAATCGTTCATTATGAATTAAACGATAAAACATTTTTAAATTCCGAAGTAAATCCATGGAAAAACTGGTTACGAAGTCATTATCAATACAATTTACCTCAGGTTGCGTGGGCTAGATTAGTAACCCAAAAATGGAAAAAGAAAATAAACCACGACTCTCTAGTTCTAAAGCCAAGTTTAGTCAAAGAGGATTCATATGAAAAAAACAAAATTGATAATTACAAAAAACAAAATTTGTTTGAGACCGACTCGTTATTAAATCCAAAACATAATTTAAAAAAAGATTATATATTTAATATTTTTTGCTACAAATCTATTCATTCTACGGAAAATTTTTTTTTTTACATGCCTATAGGTATTACTCTAGATAATTGTTTAATCTCTTTTTTTCTAGAAAAATATAATGTTCGGGGTATGGGGGAAAACCGGCATAGAAAATATTTGGATTGGAGAATTCTAAACTTTTGGTTTAGAAAAAAATTAAATCTTGAGCCCTGGATTGATACCAAGAGTAAAAAAAAATATATTAAGACTAAAGTTCAGAATTATCAAAGAGTTGATAAAACAACTAAGGCGGGTCTTGCAAAAAAAAAAATAAACTTTTTTGATTGGATGGGAATGAATGAAGAAATAAAAAATCGTCGTATAACAAATTTTGAATTTTTTTTCTTTCCAGAATTTTTATTATTTTCTAGTACATATAAAAAGAAACCTTGGGTCATACCAATTAAATTACTTCTTTTCAATTTTAATGAAAACAAAAATGTTAATAAAAAGATCACTGGAAAGAAAAAAGGTTTTATACGATCAAATGAAAAAGAATGGGCGGGTCAAGGAGAGCTTGAATCAGATAAAGAACAAAAAATAAATTTTGAACCAGCTCTATCAAACCAAGAAAAAATTTTTGAAGAAAATTATGCGGAATCAAAGATAAAAAAACGTAAAAATAAAAAACAATACAAAAGCAATACAGAAGTGGAACTCGATTTTTTTCTCACGAGGTATTCGCGCTTTCAATTGCGATGGAATTGTTTTTTTAATCAAAAAATTCTCAATAATGTAAAAGTATACTGTCTGTTGGTTAGACTAAAAAATCCAAACGATATAGCGATATCTTCTATTGAAAGAGGGGAGATGAGTCTAGACATTTTAATGATTGAGAAGAATTGCACTTTTGCAAAATTAATGAAAAAAGGAATTTTTTTTATTGAACCTGTACGTTTGTCTGTAAAAAAAGATGGACAACTTATGATATATAGAACCATAGGTATTTCATTAGTTCATAAAAAAAAAAAAAATCATTATGATTTCTTTGTTCCTGAAAACATTCTATCCCCTAAACGACGTAGAGAATTTCGAATTCTAATTTGTTTCAACTTAAAAAAAAATAATACGAGGGATATAAATTCAAGATTTGATAAGAATATTCAAAACTGGACCACAGTTTTGCATAAAAAGAAAGATCTTGATAAGGATAAAAAAAAACTAATTAAATTAAAATCCTTTCTTTGGCCCAACTTTAGATTAGAAGATTTAGCTTGTATGAACCGCTATTGGTTTAATACTACTAACGGAAATCGTTTCAGTATGATAAGAATACATATGTATACACGATTTAAAATTCATTAATGATCGATCCTTTTTACTATATTTTACTATATATAAATATATAAATATTATATTTTTTTACTATAGATATAATATAAATATAATATATTAAGTTACGGTATATGAAAAGAACTGTATGCACAAATATGAGGGATTGTTTTCAATTAAATCTTTATACATGAGATTAATTTAATCAATGACGTAGATACCAATCAGAACATATCCAAAAATAAATTAAAAGAATCCTCCTTTTTAGAACTAAATTTAGACTTTTTAATAAAATTAAGAATAAGAAGTTGCTAATTAAATTCAGATCCTTGTACAAAAAAAAAATACCATTATTATTACTGATCAGTAAAACTCATATCTTTCAATTCATATAAAAAAGGGAAGGATTTCTTTTTATGATAAAAAATGCATTCATTTCATTTCAAGAAAAAAAAGAAGAAAGCAGGGGATCTGTTGAATTTCAAGTATTCAGTTTCACTAAAAAGATACGAAGACTTACTTCACATTTGGAATTGCACAGAAAAGATTATTTATCTCAGAGGGGTCTACGAAAAATTCTGGGAAAACGTCAACGACTGCTGGCTTATTTGTCAAAAAAAAATAGAGTACGTTATAAAGAATTAATTAATCAGTTGAATATTCGGGAATTAAAAACTCGTTAAATTACAAAATTGTGAATTAATTTATTTTATATATATTTAATTTTTTTATATACTTCTTTTTCAGCAATATAATTCATGCTAGAACGAATCAAGGAAAAACTTATGAAAAGACCAGTTACAGGAAAAGATCTTATGATAGTCAATATGGGACCTCACCACCCATCCATGCATGGTGTTCTTCGCTTAATTGTGACTCTAGATGGTGAGGATGTTGTTGACTGTGAACCCATATTGGGTTATTTACATAGGGGAATGGAAAAAATTGCAGAAAACCGAACAATTATACAATATTTACCTTATGTAACGCGATGGGATTATTTAGCTACTATGTTTACAGAAGCAATAACAGTAAATGGACCAGAACAATTGGGAAATATTCAAGTTCCTAAAAGGGCCAGCTATATCAGAGTAATTATGCTGGAATTGAGTCGTATAGCTTCTCATCTGTTATGGCTCGGCCCTTTTATGGCAGATATTGGTGCACAGACTCCTTTTTTCTATATTTTCAGAGAACGAGAATTTATATATGATCTATTCGAAGCTGCCACCGGTATGAGAATGATGCATAATTTTTTTCGTATTGGAGGAATTGCGGCTGATTTACCTTATGGTTGGATAGATAAATGCTTGGATTTTTGTGATTATTTTTTAACCGAGGTTGTTGAATATCAAAAACTGATTACACGAAATCCTATTTTTTTAGAACGGGTTGAAGGAGTTGGGATTATTGGTGGGGAAGAAGCAATAAATTGGGGTTTATCCGGACCAATGCTACGCGCATCCGGAATACCATGGGATCTTCGTAAAGTTGATCGTTATGAGTCTTACGATGAATTTGAATGGGAAATTCAATGGCAAAAACAAGGGGATTCATTAGCTCGTTATTTAGTACGACTTAGCGAAATGACAGAATCCATAAAAATTATTCAACAGGCTCTGGAAGGACTTCCGGGAGGTCCCTATGAGAATTTAGAAAGCAGATGCTTTGATAAAAAAAGGAATCCAGAATGGAATGATTTTGAATATCGATTCATTAGTAAAAAGCCTTCTCCTACTTTTGAATTATCGAAACAAGAACTTTATGTAAGAGTTGAAGCCCCAAAAGGGGAGTTGGGAATTTTTCTCCTAGGAGATCAAAGTGGTTTTCCTTGGAGATGGAAAATAAGACCACCGGGTTTTATTAATTTGCAAATTCTCCCTGAACTAGTTAAAAGAATGAAATTGGCTGATATTATGACGATACTCGGTAGCATAGATATAATTATGGGAGAGGTTGATCGTTAAAATGATAATTTATGCAACAGAAGTACAAACTATAAATTCTTTTGTTAGATTGGAATCTTTAAAAGAGGTCTACGGACTCATATGGATATTTGTCCCTATATTTTCTCTTGTATTGGGAATCATAACAGGTGTACTAGTAATTGTGTGGTTAGAAAGAGAAATATCTGCAGGGATACAACAACGTATTGGACCTGAATACGCCGGCCCGTTGGGAATTCTTCAAGCCCTAGCCGACGGGACAAAACTACTTTTCAAAGAAGATCTTCGTCCAGCTAGAGGAAATACTACTTTATTTAGTATTGGACCATCGATAGCAGTTATCTCAATTTTACTAAGTTATTCAGTAATTCCCTTTAGCAATCACCTTGTTTTAGCGGATCTCAATATCGGTATTTTTTTATGGGTTGCCATCTCAAGTATTGCTCCTATTGGACTTCTTATGTCAGGATATGGATCAAAAAATAAATATTCTTTTTTAGGTGGTCTGCGAGCTGCTGCCCAATCGATTAGTTATGAAATACCATTAACTCTATGTGTTTTATCAATATCTCTACGTGCGATTCGTTGAAACCTAAACATTTTTACTATGTACGTTTTTTCTAGACGAATAAGTTAAAAACGGAATATATATATTTATTTTTCGGGTTAATAAAAGGAGTTTGATAGTTATATATGAGTGAAAAAAACTGCTCATAAATTAGCAGTAAAAATTTTTTGAGTCTCATTTCCTATGTACAAAGGTTAAACGGAAATAAAAAAAAATCGTAACAATTACTTTACCCCAAGGTTGGTTGATTTAGTCATCCTGGCTTGAAGCGGGTTCAAAATATTAACCGTATGGCGTTTTCACTATCAGTTATATAGATTAACATACATGTATTACAAAGTGAGCGGCAATTAGGTAAAAGTGAGTGGATGGTTAGAAACACCAAAATACACAAAGAGTTTGTAATAGAGATTAAACAAATTGAAAAAGATATTTATGCATACCATAAGATAACAAAAAAAGAAGGTTAATTGGGGCTTGAAATTTAGTAGAAATGATCAGACAGTACTCCCCAAAATTCCGATTCAGAGTATGCTCCTATCCACCGATAAATGTAATGACTATCAGAAACGAAATAATCTTTTATTTTTTAAGTCCACCAACTTTTTTATAAAAAAGAAAGAAGAATAGGAACGAAACAAGGATTTTTTTTTCATATATTTCGAAAATAAAATAGAATTTCTGTCATGAATAATAAACTAATAGGATGTCTAATTCTTTTTCGTAATTGAAAACCACGATGGGCTGAAATATATATTTTTATTTTTAAAAGGAGTTTTTTATTAAAGGATTAAGTTATTACTCAACAAATAGAAATTAAAATTTGTAAAGGATGAGATGAATTCCGAAGCGCTTTTTTTATTCTTAGAATTTGAGCAGACAGAATTCCATTGGTATAATTCGGGACCCCAGATATATTTATATTTAATATATTTTAGAACACATCATATCCATCTAAATAATAATAATACTAATCTGGTCCTTAGATTTATTTATGGCCCCCGAGGAGCCGTATGAGGCGAAGACCTCATGTACGGTTTTGTAATAGCGGTGAGAATAGTAATGTTATCACCGACTAGGATTATCTAACAGTTTAAGTACAGTTGATATAGTTGAGGCACAATCAAAATATGGTTTTTGGGGATGGAATTTGTGGCGTCAACCTATAGGTTTTATCATTTTTCTAATTTCTTCCCTAGCAGAATGCGAGAGATTGCCGTTTGATTTACCAGAAGCGGAAGAAGAATTAATAGCAGGTTATCAAACTGAATATTCAGGTATCAAATTTGGTTTATTTTACGTTGCTTCTTATCTAAATCTATTAATTTCCTCATTATTTGTGACAGTTCTATACTTAGGCGGTTGGAATATTTCTATTCCGTATATATCTATTCTGGAGCTATTTGAAAGGGATCAAATTTTTGGAACAACAATTGGTATCTTTATTACATTAGCTAAAACTTATTTGTTCTTGTTCATTTCTATCGCAACAAGATGGACTTTACCTAGGCTAAGAGTGGATCAACTACTAAATCTTGGATGGAAATTTCTTTTACCTATTTCCCTTGGTAATCTATTATTAACAACTTCTTTCCAACTCTTTTCACTATAAATTAAATTGAAAATGAATACAATATATTCATTACTTTTTTAAACAAGAGAAAGAAACAAAGATAAAATTATTCATAGATAATTACAATATGCTTCCTATGATAACTGGGTTCATGAATTATGGTCAACAAACCCTACGAGCTGCAAGGTATATTGGTCAAGGTTTCATGATTACCTTATCCCACACAAATCGTTTACCTGTAACTATTCAATATCCCTATGAAAAATTAATAACCTCGGAACGTTTCCGCGGACGAATCCATTTTGAATTTGATAAATGCATTGCTTGTGAAGTATGTGTTCGAGTATGTCCTATAGATCTACCTGTTGTTGATTGGAAATTGGAAACGAATATTAGAAAAAAACGATTGCTGAATTACAGTATTGATTTTGGAATTTGTATATTTTGCGGTAATTGTGTTGAATATTGCCCAACAAATTGTTTGTCAATGACTGAAGAATATGAATTTTCAACTTATGATCGTCACGAATTAAATTATAATCAAATAGCTTTGGGTCGTTTACCAATGTCAGTAATTGACGATTACACTATTCGAACAATTTTGAATTCACCTCAAACAAAAAAAGGGTAAACCCATTAAGTTTATTAAAAAAAGAATTCAAAATTTTTGAATTATATAAAGAATTTAATAAAAAACTTGTATTATATTTATATAATAATATTAAGTATTAAGGCTCATTCTTTTAATATAATAAATTCGTAATTACTTTCTTGAAACAGATAGGTTGAACACTTTACCATAAAAAAGCGAAACTGTCTAATAATTGTATCTACATAAATTCATATCCATTAGATTCTAATTTCACTCTATTAGAAACATATTAAAAACAAAATCCCCGGTTAAATTAATAAGGTCATGAAAAGGGTTTCGATTTTTTTTATTTTTTTAATAATATAATGGATTTGCCTGGACCAATACATGATTTTCTTTTAGTTTTTCTGGGATCCGGTATTATAGTAGGAGGTCTGGGAGTGGTATTACTTCCCAACCCAATTTTTTCGGCCTTTTCCTTAGGATTTGTTCTTGTTTGTATATCTTTATTGTATATTCTATCAAATTCCCATTTTGTAGCTGCTGCACAACTCCTTATTTACGTGGGGGCCATAAATGTTTTAATCATATTTGCTGTGATGTTCATGAATGATTCAGAATATTCCACAGATTTCAATCTGTGGACCGTTGGGAATGGGATTACTTCGTTGGTTTGTACAACTATTCTTTTTTCATTAATTTCTACTATTCTCGATACGTCATGGTATGGGGTTATTTGGACTACAAGATTAAACCAGATTCTAGAGCAAGATTTAATAAGTAATAGTCAACAAATAGGAATTCATTTATCAACAGATTTTTTTCTTCCATTTGAACTCATTTCAATAATTCTTTTAGTTGCTTTGATAGGTGCAATTTCGGTGGCTCGTCAATAAAAAACGTTCGAATTAGTAAAGACTAAAGAAAACTTTGTGTATGTTATGATACTTTTTTGTTATATTCTAGTTGATTGAATCCGGTTAATTATTGTACATATTGAAATGAATCAAAATTGATAAGGAGTTGCTGAATGATACTCGAACAAGTACTTGTTTTGAGTGCCTATTTATTTTTGATTGGTCTTTATGGATTGATCACGAGTCGAAATATGGTTAGGGCTCTTATGTGTCTTGAACTTATACTCAATGCAGTTAATATGAATTTCGTAACATTTTCTGATTTTTTTGATAATTCCCAACTAAAAGGGGATATTTTCTGCATTTTTGTTATAGCAATTGCAGCCGCTGAAGCAGCTATTGGATTAGCTATAGTTTCGTCAATTTATCGTAACAGAAAATCAACTCGCATCAACCAATCGACCTTATTAAATAAGTAGCATAAATAAAAAAATTATAGATTTTAATTTGCATATATATAGATATATAATAGGTTATGACTTACTAGAGTATATTTGTGAAAATATAAGAAATCCAAGTATTTTAGCCCCATTTTTTAATCAATTGAGCCAGAATTCGTTACAAAAATTCTATTATAAGGAAATCATTGCTTCATCTAGTATTTTAATATACCATTCAGTTAGAAGTTTACTAGATTGAAAATTTATGACATTCAAAAAACTATAGATTCTATGTCACATTCAGTAAAAATTTATGATACCTGTATAGGATGTACTCAATGTGTCCGAGCATGCCCTACAGACGTATTAGAAATGATACCTTGGGATGGATGTAAAGCTAAGCAAATAGCTTCCGCCCCAAGAACCGAGGACTGTGTTGGTTGTAAGAGATGTGAATCTGCCTGTCCGACGGATTTTTTGAGCGTTCGAGTTTATTTATGGCATGAAACAACTCGAAGCATGGGTCTAGCTTATTGATACGTTAACGAAAACCTCACTTGAATAAATTTGGAATAAATTTTATTTTTTTTATTGACAAGTACTCGTACTCAAAAAAGTTAAATTATATTTTTTATTTATATATTTTTTTTGAGTACGCGTTCTTTGGACCTGGTGTATCTTGTCTTTACCACGAATGATTTTCCTTGGTTAACAATAATTGTTGTTTTTCCAATATCTGCAGGTTCGTTAATGTTATTTCTCCCGCATAGGGGAAATAAAGTAAATAAATGGTATACTATATGCATTTGTATCTTAGAACTTCTTCTAACGACCTACGCTTTTTGTTATAATTATAAAATGGACGATCCATTAATTCAACTGTCCGAAGATTATAAATGGATAAATTTTTTTGATTTTTACTGGAGAATGGGAATAGACGGACTTTCTATAGGAACAATTTTACTGACGGGATTTATTACTACTTTAGCTACTTTAGCGGCTTTTCCTGTTACTCGGGATTCCCGATTATTCCATTTCCTGATGTTAGCAATGTACAGCGGTCAAATAGGATCATTTTCTTCTCGAGATCTTTTACTTTTTTTCATCATGTGGGAATTAGAATTAATTCCCGTTTATCTACTTTTATCCATGTGGGGTGGAAAGAAACGTCTGTATTCAGCTACAAAATTTATTTTATACACTGCAGGAAGTTCTATTTTTTTATTAATAGGAGTTTTAGGTATAAGTTTATATGGTTCGAATGAACCAACATTAAATTTAGAACTATTAGCTAATCAATCCTATCCTGTCACACTCGAAATACTATTTTATATTGGATTTCTTATTGCTTTTGCCGTCAAATCACCGATTATACCTTTACATACTTGGTTACCTGACACCCACGGCGAGGCACATTACAGTACCTGTATGCTTCTCGCTGGAATCTTATTAAAAATGGGAGCATATGGGTTGGTTCGAATCAATATGGAATTATTACCTCACGCTCATTCTATGTTTTCTCCTTGGTTGATGGTAGTCGGTACAATCCAAATAATTTATGCAGCTTCAACATCTCCTGGTCAACGTAATTTAAAAAAGAGAATAGCCTATTCTTCTGTATCTCATATGGGTTTTATAATTATAGGTATTGGTTCTATAACAGACCTTGGACTTAATGGAGCTATTTTACAAATAATATCTCATGGATTTATTGGCGCTGCACTTTTTTTCTTGGCAGGAACTAGTTATGATAGAATTCGGCTTGTTTATCTTGATGAAATGGGTGGAATGGCTATCTCCATCCCAAAGATATTTACAATGTTTACTATCTTATCGATGGCTTCCCTTGCATTACCGGGCATGAGTGGTTTTGTTGCAGAATTAATCGTTTTTGTTGGAATAATTACCAGCCAAAAATATTTATTAATTACAAAAATTTTAATTATTTTTGTAATGGCAATTGGAATGATATTAACTCCTATATATTTATTATCTATGTCACGTCAAATGTTCTATGGATACAAGTTAATTAATGCCAAAAACTTTTCTTTTTTTGATTCTGGACCCCGAGAGTTATTTCTTTCAATCTCTATTCTTCTACCCATAATAGGTATTGGGATTTATCCTGATTTTGTGCTCTCATTAGCAAATGACAAGGTCGAATCCATTTTATCTAATTATTTTTATGGATAGTTTTCAGGAAAAAAAAGCATTAAATTGAATTGTAATCAGAAGTCTTTGGTCTTTGTATTGTGAGAACCTTTTGAATCATTGTACTACTTGATTCAAAAGGTTCTTGATTTTTTACTACTAAAAACTAAATAAGATTTCTTAACTTATATGAAGTATGAAGTTATATATAGATGCTATTCTTTTTTATTTGGATTCCTTTATTTTTTGGTTAATGTTTTATTTAATTCGATGTAAATGAACCATAACTATGTAAACCTATTCCTAAAAGATTGACGCCAAAATAGCATATCCAAATTAAAAGAAAGCCTATAGAAGCCACAATTGCAGAATTTATACCCCTAACATTCCTATTTGTTTTAATATGTAAATAACTTGCGAATATGGTCCAAGTAATAAACGCCCAAGTTTCTTTTGGATCCCAACTCCAATATGAACCCCACGTCTCATTAGCCCATACAGCTCCTGAAAGAATGCCCACGGTTAAAAAAATAAATCCAAGACTAATAATACGAAAACTCCAATAATCTAACTGTTCAATCAATTGATACCTATAATAATTTCGAGAAAAACTAAAATTAATGTTTTGTTGTAGTAAAATATAATTTCTTTCATTTATGTCGTAAAGTACATCAAAAGAAAATAATTCATTTAATAAATTATTTTCTTTTATATTCTTTTTCCAAAAAGTAGGGCCAACTTTGCGAAATGTAATGACTAGAAGAGCTATTGATAATAATGATCCGCATAACAGAGCGCCATAGCCTAATATCATCATACTTACGTGCATCATTAACCACTGGGACTGTAGAGCTGGTACTAATATTGCAGACTGAGGCATTTTGTTTAAAAGACCTGAAGTAGCAAAACCCTGAATAAAAATAGCACTTGGCGCAGTTATTGCGTTTAGGTTATTTTTTTTTTTATTATTAAAATAGGAAACAATATGAATAATTGAAAAAGCCCACGAAAGAAAAATTAATGATTCATATAAATTACTTAATGGAAAATGTCCTGAATAAATCCAACGAGTTAATAATAATCCTGTTATACCAAAAAACGTAATTACGATCCCTTTATCTGATGAATAAAAAAATCCTATTATTTCATCTAAATTAACTAATAAAGTTAAAAAATAAATTGTCAGTACAATAGAAACGACCGAAAAAGATATATGAGTTAATATATGCTCTAAAATTGAAAAAATCATAAAAAATTTGTTAAAAATTAATACTAGGTTTTACCCGATTTTCGAAAAACGTCGGGTATTAGTTTGATTATAAAACTTATAATATAATATCTCTTTTATAAGATCTTATGCCGCTACTCGGACTCGAACCGAGATGCTATAGCACTGCTTCCTAAGAGCAGCGTGTCTACCAATTTCACCATAGCGGCAACTTGTTCAAAACAATACTAACAGATTTTTATTAAATCGTCGAGATTAAAATTTAAATAAAGAGGCCAATTCAATGGAATTTACAATTGATTTCATGAATAAAAACTTGTTTAAATAGGTATTTGTGGTTTTAATTCAATTAAGATCTTTTTTTTTATCTGAGTTAGTTTAAATTTTTTAAATTAACTTTTTGTACTTTCTATTTTTTTTTCTAAAAATTAAAACTTCGCAAAAATCCTTAGAAATTTTAAATAAAATCAGATTTGCCTAATTGCTTAAGAAAAAAAAAAAAAAAAAATTATCAAACTACCTGTTTTGCTACATCTTTTTTTATTGTACAAACATAAGATTTTTTGATCGCTTAGAAAAAATAAAATATATTATTATTTATTATTCTCTAATATTAACTTGTTGTGGGTATATGCTTTTATCAATTTTATTCCAAGTAAATAATATAACAATTCAGATAAATAATAAAAAATAATAATTCTTAAAGGTATAAAGTTAAAATTTTTTCACTTAACATTTAATTAATTTTAAGAACCTATTGATTTCGCTTAAAGATCTTGTATTTCCTCGTTAAGAGGAAATACAAGATCTTTTTTTTTTATTGCATCAAGTTTGTGATGGGGAAAAAAAGAATCCCTTTTTAGGAAAAATTTTTTTTTTTTACCTTTTTTTTTATCTATATTTTGTCTTTTTTTCCTCTTTTGGTTCCTATTGATTATATATATATTCTAAAAAATTTGTTTTTTGTTAGGATAATTCTAATTATTATAGTGTTTTTTATTTATTTTGTTGTACAAAAAAACTTTTTGAATTACCTGTAGAAAGTGATTTACCTAACGAAAAAGCTTTCAACGATGTCCAATATCCCTTCCTTTTCCAAAAATTTTTACGAATACGCTTTTTCGAGATAGAAGTACGTTTTTTTGGAACTGCCATTCAAAAATGAAAAAAAAAGTTTTTCAGTGGTATAATTGGATGTCAAAGACATTTATTATGCTATTCTTTCGTACTCCATATTGAGTTTTTTTCTTTAAAATTTTATTATATATTATTTTCAAAACAAAAAAGACATTAAAAAGTTTAAAACCCAACGGTTTTTTACTTTTTTTTTTTTTTTTTTTAGTATTTTTTTTTTTGTCGTGTAAATCTTTGTTCTATTCTTAATATATGTATATAAATTATTGTAATACGTAATTATAATTAACTTTTTCTGTATCTGTATAAAATCACAATTATATTTTAGTAGTAATAAAAAAAGACAAATAATTTTTTTTTTTGCAATAGCTTAGTAATATTTTTTAATCACTTATAATTTTTTGATTTGAATATATATATTTTTTTTTCAAAGATTTATGAAGGATTATACTAATTCAAAAAAAAATTATATTTCGGTTTGAAATCGCGCGCTTTTTTATTGTCCCCTTTGAAAAAAAAAAAGATATATATATACAAACCAGTGAATAAGAAATAAAAAATTTAAGAATAAAATAAAAAGGGTTTTTTATTTTATGGAACATACATATCAATATTCATGGATCATCCCTTTCATTCCACTTCCAGTACCTTTTTTACTAGGAGTTGGACTTCTACTTTTTCCGACAGCAACAAAAAATCTTCGGCGTATGTGGACTTTTCTGAGTATTTTTTTGCTAAGTATAGTTATGATCTTTTCACTCTATCTATTTATTCAACAAATTTTTATAAGTTCTATTCATCAAAATGTATGGTCTTGGACCATAAATAATGAATTTTCTTTTGAGTTCGGTTACTTTATTGATCCACTTACTTCTATTATGTCAATATTAATTACAACTGTTGGGATTTTGGTTCTGATTTATAGTGACAATTATATGTCTCATGATCAAGGATATCTGAGGTTTTTTGCTTATATGGGTTTTTTTAATACTTCAATGTTAGGATTAGTTACTAGTTCTAATTTGATCCAAGTTTATTTTTTTTGGGAATTAGTTGGAATGTGTTCATATTTATTAATAGGTTTTTGGTTCACACGACCTGTTGCGGCGAATGCTTGTCAAAAAGCTTTTGTAACGAATCGTGTAGGGGATTTTGGTTTATTATTAGGAATTTTAGGTCTTTATTGGATAACAGGCAGTTTTGAATTTCAGGATTTGTTCGAAATATTCAATAATTTAATTTTAAATAATAGAGTAAATCTTTTATTCCTTACTCTGTGTGCATTTCTCTTATTTGTGGGTCCTATTGCTAAATCCGCACAATTTCCTCTTCATGTATGGTTACCTGATGCCATGGAGGGCCCTACTCCTATTTCGGCTCTTATACATGCTGCTACTATGGTAGCGGCGGGAGTTTTTCTTGTAGCTCGTCTTCTTCCTATTTTTATAGTTATCCCTTCTATAATGTATATAATATCTTTGATAGGTATAATAACAGTACTCTTAGGAGCCACTTTTGCTCTTGCTCAAAAAGACATTAAGAGAGGTTTAGCCTATTCTACAATGTCTCAACTGGGTTATATGATGTTAGCTCTAGGTATGGGGTCTTATCGATCCGCTTTATTTCATTTGATTACTCATGCTTATTCGAAAGCTTTGTTGTTTTTAGGATCTGGATCCATTATTCATTCAATGGAAGCTATAGTTGGATATTCTCCCAATAAAAGTCAGAATATGATTCTTATGGGTGGTTTGACAAAACACGTACCGATTACAAAAACTGCCTTTTTAGTAGGAACACTTTCTCTTTGTGGTATTCCACCCCTTGCT